CTGTACTTGAACTGTTAGATAATCATAGTAGATGATAACATCACTGTTCCCACCCCTATTGCAGAACCGTACATGAGATTTTCATCTCATACGGCTCCTCAAAGGTCACAAATAAATCTAAGGACCCATCCATTATTATTTTTCTTGATATGTTTGTAACATAGATAGAGATAAAATGAAATCCATTGTAAGATCCCCATTAGACACTGGAATTCTGTCTGCTATTATAAGAAAGTGCTTCTGAATTCATCTTATCTTTTAATCATTTAAATTCTTCTTTGTTGAGTAATAACTAAATCTTTGAATAAAATGTTTCTTGTAACGATATCAATAGAATAGATATTTCAACCTAACGTTTTCAATTACGAAATCCAATTAGACGTTGCATTAGTTCACGAATCATGACAAGAATTGTATCTCTATATAGAGATAGAAAAAAATAGATTATTTCTAGTGCATTCAGTCTTTTGATTTTTTTTCGTTCCTATTCTCCTTTCTCAAAAAAAGGGGACTTTAAACAAAGTTAAAGGATTACTTCGTTCTTGATAGTTATTTACTTAATCGGTGAATAGAAGTATACTCTGGATCGGAATCGTGGGAAGTACTCCTTTATCATTTCTACCAATTTAAAGCCCCAATTTTCATTCTTTTTATACACAGAAAAATACACTTACAAAATCTCTATTACGAATCCTTAGTGTACATTAGTGTTCCTAGCTATCCACTCATTTTTATGAATCTACTTTTGGTAATACATACGTAGTAAAAACCTTATAAAGTTGATCCTTTGAACCCGCTTCAAGTCATGATGACTAGTCAATCAATCTTGGGGTAAAGAGTCTCTAATACTTATGTTTACTTTTCTTAACTCTTGTACATAGAAAATGAGATTCAATCTTTTACTGCAAATTTAGAAGCCGTTTCTTTCACTCATATAACTATCTAGTTTCCTTCATCAACCCCCGAATAATGAATAAAAAAAATAGAGATTCAACTCATGGCACTTCCTTCCTAGAAAGAGAAGCAGTCGGGGGAATTTTATGTCTTAACGAATCACACGTAGAGATATTGATAACACACATAGAGTTAATGGTATTTCATAACTAATTGATTGAGCAGCAGCTCGTAGACCACCTAAAAAAGAATATTTATTATTTGAGCCATATCCTGACATAAGAAGGCCGACAGGAGCAATACTTGAAATAGCAATCCATAAAAAAACACCGATACTGAGATCGGCTAGAACAAGGTGATACCCAAAAGGAATTACTAAATAACTTAATAAAATTGATATGACTGCTATAGATGGTCCAATACTGAATAAACGAGTATCTCCTCTAGATGGAAGAAGATTCTCTTTTAAAAGTAATTTGGTACCATCTGCTAGAGCTTGAAGAATTCCCAAAGGTCCTGCGTATTCAGGACCAATACGTTGTTGTATACCTGCAGATATTTCTCTTTCTAACCAAACAATTACTAATACACCTATTGTGATTCCTAATACAGGAGTAAAAATAGGGATAAGCATCCATATGATTCCATAGACCTCTTTTAAGGATTCCAATCTAGAAAAAGAATTGATAGCTTGTACTTCTGTTGTATCAATTATCATTTTAACGATCAACTTCTCCCATAATGATATCTATACTACCTAGTATCGTCATAATATCAGCCAATTTCATTCTTTTAACTAACTGAGGAAGAATTTGCAAATTAATAAACCCCGGTGGGCGAATTTTATATCGCCAAGGAAAAACACCCTTATCTCCTATCAGAAAAATTCCCAATTCTCCCTTTGGTGCTTCCACTCTTGCATAAAGTTCTTGCTTCGACAATTCAAAAGTCGGAGAAGGTTTTTTACTAATGAATCGATAATCAAACTCATTCCATACAGTATCTTTTACTCTATCAAAGCGGCGGATTTCTAAATTTTCATAGGGCCCTCCAGGAATTCCTTCTAGGGCCTGTTGAATTATTTTTATGGATTCTGTCATTTCACTGATTCGTACTAAATAACGAGCTAAAGAATCCCCCTCTTTTTGCCATTGGACTTCCCAATCAAATTCGTCGTAACACTCATAATGATCAACTTTACGAAGATCCCATTGTATTCCGGAAGCTCGTAGCATTGGTCCCGACAAACCCCAATTTATTGCTTCCTCTCCACCAATAATGCCTACTCCTTCAACTCGTTCTAAAAAAATGGGATTCCTTGTAATAAGCTTTTGATATTCAGCAATTCCTGTTAAAAAATAATCGCAAAAATCCAAACATTTATCTATCCAGCCATGAGGTAAATCAGCAGCGACTCCGCCAATACGAAAAAAATTGTGCATCATTCGCATACCGGTGGCAGCTTCGAATAGGTCATATATCAATTCTCTTTCTCGAAAAATATAGAAGAAAGGAGTCTGTGCCCCAATATCTGCCATAAAAGGGCCAAGCCATAACAAATGCGAAGCTATACGACTTAACTCCAACATAATGACTCTGATATAACTGGCCCTTTTAGGGACTTGAATATTGCCTAATTGCTCTGGCGCATTTACAGTTATTGCTTCTGTGAACATAGTAGCTAAATAATCCCAACGTGTTACATAAGGCAAATATTGTATAATTGTTCGATTTTCCGCAATTTTTTCCATACCTCTGTGTAAATAACCCAATATTGGTTCACAGTCAATAACATCTTCACCATCTAAAGTAACAATGAGTCGAAGAACACCATGCATTGATGGGTGGTGAGGTCCCATATTGACTATCATGAGGTCTTTTCTTGTAGCTGGTACAGTCATAGGTTTTTCCTGATTCATTCTTCCATGAATTGCTGAAAGCGAAAAGAAGTTCACCAAACTTTAAGCCAATAATTCAAACTAACTCTTCAAATTAACGAGTTTTTCTCTCTCGAATATCCAACTGCCCTATTAATTCTTTATAACGTGCTCTATTTTTTTTTGACAAATAAGCCAGCAGCCGTTGACGTTTTCCGAGAATTTTCCGCAGACCTCTTTGAGATAAATAGTCTTTTTTGTGCAATTTCAAATGTGAAGTAAGCCTCCGTATCTTGTTGGTGAAACTTACTACTTGAAATTCAACAGATCCTCTGTTTTCTTTGTTTTCTTCTTGTTCTTGCAAAATAATTGAAATAAATGAATTTTTTACCATAAAAGAATTTCACACTCCCCTTTTTACAGACAGATATTTATTTTATTGATCAGTAATAATAATGTCACAAATTTTAATGTAGTATATACAATAATTATAATTATAATTTCTTTATACATTCCTAGTTTTTTCAATTATTAATCAATCCGATTTTTGAGTTCATTTGTATAGTGATACAAAAAGACGATACCAAATAGTTTAGTCCGAAGATTCGATTGATTAATTTATTCTGTTGATTAATTTATAGCTTTAATTTAATTGATACCCCATTTTCCTTAATATTCACGTATCCTAGACTGGGATGTAAGACAGCGCATATGCGCATCGGGTTGCTTGCATATAACATGGTCGCGGACAGAAGAAAAAATGAAAAAAATGAAAAATATCATTGATAGAACAATAGAATATATAGGAAACTCAAAATTTTTAATCAGGGATACATATATATCCTTAACATACTGAAGCGGCTCCCATTATTGGTATCAAACCAATAGCGATTCATACAAGCTAAATCTTCTAATCGATAATTAGGCCAAAAAAAGAACTTTAATTTATTTAATTCATTTTTTTTTCTGTCAAAAATTTGACTTTCCTCCAAAAATTGACTCCAGTTTTTTATCTTGTTTTCCTTGCAAAATAAATTATTTCTATGCACACCATTCTGATTCTTTAAATTCAAATTGAAACAAATTAGAATTCTCAATTCTCTACGACGTCTAGACGAGAAAATTTTTTCAGGAACAAGCAAATCTAAATTATTTTTGTCTCCATTTAGAGTTTTTATTTTATGTCTTGAAATGGATTCATCAAAAGTATTCTTAGCAACATTTTTGGGGTTTCGGTATCTTTGATTACTTTGGTGCTTACTTTTATGAACCAAGGAAATACCTATGATTTGATACATAAAAAACTGTCCGTGATTTTTGACAGATAGACGGGCAGGTTCCATAATTAATATTCCCTTTTTCGTTAATTGTGTAAGATTTAAACGCCTCCTCATTATATCCAGATTCATTTCTTTCCTTTGAATATAGGATATAGTAATTTTTCTTACATTTATGAGGCTAACCAGCAGACCATATATCTGGATATTATTCAGCATTTTTTGATTCAATTGATTCAAACGTCCAGTCCATCTTAATTGCAAAGGAAAATCTCCTTTAAGGAATATTTTTAGTTTTTCAATGGATTCTAAAAAATATTCTTCAAAATTGTTTTGATTCTTTAATTCAAAATATTGTTTTGAATTTGATGGGCTAAAATAAAAAAAAAACTCATCCTCCTCTTGTTTTCCCTTGATATTTTGATTTTCAATAAAATTTGGATTTATATTCAAATTAAAAAGAAGTAAGTTGCTTGGGATAAACCAAGGTTTCTCTTTATATTTATGATAAAGTATCACAAACTCTGGAAAGAAAAAAACTTTCGGATTCGATATGAGGCGATTTAAGATTAAGAATTTTTCATTCATTCCCATCCAATCAAAAGACATTCCCATCCAATCAAAAAAGACCTTTTTGTAATTGATTTCAGAATTTGAATCAATTGGAAGATAAAAAAGACCATTACCTTTATTATTAAGTTTATCCCGGATTTGGTCTTTTTTAGGTTCAACCTCAATATTTGTACTAAATTTCCAACCCAAATATTTTCTATCTGTATTTTTTTCCCTATCTATAATATCACTTTTTCCTAGATAATTCTTGATAGGAATATTCTTGAGTATGCTAAAAATTTTTTCGTTATTTCTGTTGGAATTTTCTTGATTCTTATTTGTTTCTAATGATGATCTATAAATAGAGGCCTTCTTCTTAGTTTCAGAATGAATATATATATATTTATATGATAAAAGATCATATCTATAGTTTTTTTGAAAATTCTCCTCTTTATTTCGTAATAAATAGACTTTCAAATTTTGTTTTTTTTTTGAATCAAATAATTGGTCTTTTTCATAGGAATACCGTTTATTTAAATCCTTATTTTGAGACGTATGACATTGATTTAGTCCATTTCTCCATTTTTGTGGGACTAATCTAGACCATGTAATCTGCGATAAATCGTATTGATAATGACCTCTTAACCAGTTTTTCCATGGATTCATTGCATTATTTGGAAGTTTCTTATGTCTTACTTCGGAATCAAATATTCCTTGTCTTCCAAAAAGATCTTTTATTTCATTCTTAAGAAAAAAAGAAGGTCCATTATATTGAAGAAGAGATCTTAACTTATTGAAGTTAATAACTTGGGTTTGTGATAATTTTAAAAATACATATTTTTGTGACAAGTAAGATAAATTTAAAAAAATATGTGACTTCCGCTTACTATTTCTAAGATTATCAAAAGCCTTTTTTATAGTTATAGGCGAAATGAAGTCAATTTTATTTTGTTTTGTTTTATTAATCTTTTCTTGATCTTTATTTATTTCATTATTGTCAATGTATTTATCAAGAATTTTTTTTGTTGATTCCATACAAATTTGTAGAGTGATTCTGCGCATATTAATGATACATAGAAAGATATCTATGTATATTTTTTCAATGAAAAATTTAACTATTAATTCAATATTTTTTCTTTTTAATATTTTCCAAATTTTTGGGGGTGATTCTCCATTATTTCCATTATTCTTATTATTTTTTTTTATTCTCGGCGTTACTTTTTTTTTATTTTTTTTCATTATTTCTATTTGATTTCTGATTGTGTTTCTTCTATCAATTCTATGTTTCATTTCTTTTTCGGCCTGTGAATAATTTGTCCAACCTGTAGATCGATTTTGAATAAGTGATTCCTGAATTATCTGAGCGCTGATTATAGAATCCTTTTCTGTTTGAGTTTCACTTGATTCATATATTTCTGTCGGTATAAATAATGGAATTTTATTTTCTTTTAAAAGTTCTTTTATTTTTTGTTTTACAAATAAAACTGCTTTTCCTTGTTTTTTTGTTATTTTTTTTAAAACTCTTCGAACTCTAAAATTCAATTTTTTTATTTCGACTTTATAGTCTATATCTTCAAAAATGGGTTCAAAAAAGGAAGGTGTTTTTCGAGGAGGACCAAAAGGATATTCTGTTTCCTTTCCTAAAACTGTTAAAAAACAAGAATCAAAATCATCTTGTTGCTTTCGATCTCTATCAGAGAGTCGTAGTTTAGATCTGTGCCAAGGTTTCAAATGAAAAGGATATAGGATTTTGATCTGAAAACCTTCTCTTAACCAATTTTTAGGAAATTCTGTTTTGGAGAATTGTAGACCATTATAGCTACACTTTAGATAAATTTCTCTATTCCAATCTTGGAAATCCTCATACCATTCCGGAGATTGCCGTAATAAAATACATCCAATATTCTTAGCTATTATTAATAAGGGTAATTTAATATATCTTCTAAAAATTGATTGAGCTAGTAACAGAATACTTCTTGTTTTTTGTGCATATGGAATGTTCTCCCAGAATTCTATTACGTCTTCCTGGTTGTTTTTTTTTATTTGCAATTGTTGATCTAAAATTTCAAATTCTGACTTTTTACCCAACCAACCTCTAATATTAAAAAAAAGTTTCATTAGGTCGGATATAGGAAAAGGAAAATCTTCCATTTTTTCCAAAAAAAGTGGTGAATGGGGATTTCCTTGGGACGGTCCCCAAATAACCATTTTACGTCTTTGAACGCGCATAGATCCTTTGATTACGGCTCGACGAAAATCAGGTTCTTCGAAATAACTTATAAACCCAGACTCTCTATTAAATTTTCTATAAAGATTAAAATTCTTGAACTGAGATTTCTTAAAACTTCGTCTGGAACGAGTTAAAAAAGATATACGTTTAAATCTTCTTGTTCTAAGCTGGTGATCCAGCCCTTGCATTATACCTTGTTCTTTTCGTCGTTTTTTAAAATATTGTTCCAACTCGTTGATTAATTTGTATGACCACCGAAGGGGTTTTTTACCTATTTTGTTCATTCCAATAGATTTTTTTTCACGCTTAGGCTTAGTTAGAATTGCGTTCAATGAAAACTTTAACCTATTCTTTGAATCTATTTTCACCTCTTTTTTTTCTGATCTTTCGATTTTATCTTGATATTCTGGAGAATCTGGAGAATCTGGAGAATCTGGAGAATTAGGATCGGGAAGAAGGATATCATGAATTTTATTTAGTTCGGATGTTTCTGTGCAATTTTCTATCGAAGTTTTGATTGAAGATGAAAAGACTTTCTTCATCCTTCCACGATACATCCCGTTTAAGAAAGGATCATACATTTTAACTAAGCAATTTTTTTTTTCCTCAGCAGTACCCAATTTAACTAGGAAATTCTGTTTATTTTTAGTCTCAGCATTAGCCAATCGAG